AAAGACTTAGTCCTAACCTTACTGTTGGTTGTTGCTAAATGTATACATGCAAGTATCCGCATTCCGGTGCAAATGCCCCAGGTACCCTGATCCAGGTCGATGGGAGCGGGCATCAGGCACACCATAATTGTAGCCCAAGACGCCTAGCAATTGCCACACCCCCACGGGTATTCAGCAGTAATTAATATTAAGCAATGAGTGAAAACTTGACTTAGTTATAGCAACCCAGGGTCGGTAAATCCTGTGCCAGCCACCGCGGTCATACAGGAGACCCAAATTAACTTTATAACGGCGTAAAGAGTGGTCACATGCTATCCTAGTAACTAAGATTAAAAAGCAACTGAGCTGTCATAAGCCCAAGATGCCTATAAGGCCTCTATTCAAAGAAGATCTTAGACAAACGATTAATTGAATTCCACGAAAGCCAGGGCCCAAACTGGGATTAGATACCCCACTATGCCTGGCCCTAAATCTTGATGCTCGATCTTACCGGAGCATCCGCCCGAGAACTACGAGCACAAACGCTTAAAACTCTAAGGACTTGGCGGTGCCCCAAACCCACCTAGAGGAGCCTGTTCTGTAATCGATGATCCACGATATACCTAACCATTCCTTGCCAGAGCAGCCTATATACCGCCGTCGCCAGTTCACCCGGCATGAAGGCCCAACAGTGAGCGCAATAGCCCAATTACGCTAATAAGACAGGTCAAGGTATAGCCTATGGAATGGAAGTAATGGGCTACATTTTCTATACTAGAACATACGGCAAAGGGGACTGAAACGACCCCTAGAAGGAGGATTTAGCAGTAAAAAGGGAGAATCGAGCCCTTTTTAAGACGGCTCTGGGACACGTACATACCGCCCGTCACCCTCCTCAAAAGCGACCAATCACCCAATAACTAATACCCTATTCAGCCAAAGAGGAGGTAAGTCGTAACAAGGTAAGTGTACCGGAAGGTGCACTTAGACAACCAAGACGTAGCCTTAAACAAAGCACTCAGCTTACGCCTGAGAGATATCTGCTTACACCAGATCGTCTTGATGCCAAATTCTAGCCCAATACACCTGACCTGGAATAACAAAGCCACTACCCCAACCATAACTAAAGCATTTACCAGTCTTAGTATAGGCGATAGAAAAGACACCATTGGAGCGATAGAGATCACGTACCGTAAGGGAAAGATGAAATAACAGTGAATAAAATTAAGCTAAAAACAGCAAAGATCAGCCCTTGTACCTTTTGCATCATGGTCTAGCAAGAAAAACCAAGCAAAATGAATTTAAGTTTGCCATCCCGAAACCCAAGCGAGCTACTTGCGAGCAGCTAATTTGAGCGAACCCGTCTCTGTTGCAAAAGAGTGGGACGACTTGCCAGTAGAGGTGAAAAGCCAACCGAGCTGGGTGATAGCTGGTTGCCTGTGAAACGAATCTAAGTTCACTCTTAATTCTTCTCCAAGGAAAACCCATAAAACCCTAATGAAGCGAATTAAGGGCAATTTAAAGGAGGTACAGCTCCTTTAAAAAAGAATACAATCTCGACGAGCGGATAAACAATCATAACCAAAAATACTGTGGGCCCTCAAGCAGCCATCAACAAAGAGTGCGTTAAAGCTCTAAATATCAAAAATCCAAAAACATAGTGACTCCCTCCCCACTAACAGGCTAACCTATCAACATATAGGAGAATTAATGCTAGAATGAGTAACCAGGGTACTTCCCTCTTCGACGCAAGTTTACATCAGTACATTATTAACAAGCCCCCATATACGATAAATCAAACAAGCACAGTATTAATAACCTTGTTGACCCGACAGAGGAGCGTCCATTAAGAAAGATTAAAACCTGTAAAAGGAACTAGGCAAACCCATCAAGGCCCGACTGTTTACCAAAAACATAGCCTTCAGCAAACCAATAAACAAGTATTGAAGGTGATGCCTGCCCAGTGACTTAACGTTTAACGGCCGCGGTATCCTAACCGTGCAAAGGTAGCGCAATCAATTGTCCCGTAAATCGGGACTTGTATGAATGGCTAAACGAGGTCTTAACTGTCTCTTACAGGAAATCGGTGAAATTGATCTCCCTGTGCAAAAGCAGGGATAAACCCATAAGACGAGAAGACCCTGTGGAACTTCAAAAACAGCGGCCACCCCAAAATACCTTCTCCCCCACTTCGGGCCTACTATCCATGGGTGACTGGCTCGCATTTTTTCGGTTGGGGCGACCTTGGAGCAAAACGAAACCTCCAAACACTAGACCACACATCTAGACCAAGAGCAACAACTCGACGTGCAAATAGCACCCAGACCCAATATAATTGATCAATGGACCAAGCTACCCCAGGGATAACAGCGCAATCTCCTCCAAGAGTCCATATCGACGGGGAGGTTTACGACCTCGATGTTGGATCAGGACATCCTAGTGGTGCAGCCGCTACTAAGGGTTCGTTTGTTCAACGATTAACAGTCCTACGTGATCTGAGTTCAGACCGGAGCAATCCAGGTCGGTTTCTATCTATGATGAACTCTTCCCAGTACGAAAGGATAGGAAAAGTAAGGCCAATACTACAGGCAAGCCTTCGCTTTAAGTGGTGAAACCAACTAAACCACAAAAGGCTATCAGACACCAACCCAAATCCTAGAAAAGGACCAGCTAGCGTGGCAGAGCTCGGCAAATGCAAAAGGCTTAAGTCCTTTAGATCAGAGGTTCAAATCCTCTCCCTAGCTTCCTTCCCCTCACCATATGACCCACTATCCACTATTAATCAACCTTATCATAGCCCTATCCTATGCCGTTCCGATTCTAATCGCAGTGGCCTTTCTAACACTAGTAGAACGTAAAATCTTAAGTTACATGCAAGGCCGAAAAGGACCAAACATTGTAGGGCCCTTCGGACTACTACAACCCCTAGCAGATGGAGTAAAACTGTTCATCAAAGAACCAATTCGCCCATCCACATCCTCTCCGATTATATTCATCGCTACCCCTATATTAGCCCTTCTCTTGGCAATTTCGATTTGAATACCACTCCCAATCCCATTCTCCCTAACAGACCTCAATCTGGGCTTACTCTTTATGCTTGCCATATCAAGCCTAGCGGTATACTCCATCCTATGATCAGGATGAGCTTCAAACTCAAAATATGCTCTAATCGGAGCATTACGAGCAGTCGCCCAGACTATCTCCTACGAGGTAACACTAGCAATTATCCTATTATCAGTTATCCTCCTCAGCGGTAGCTATACCCTAAGCACCCTTGCAACCGCCCAAGAACCTCTTTACCTTATTTTCTCCTGCTGGCCCCTGGCCATAATATGATACGTCTCCACACTAGCTGAAACCAACCGAGCCCCATTCGACTTAACAGAAGGTGAATCAGAACTGGTCTCCGGATTCAATGTTGAATACGCAGCAGGTCCTTTCGCCCTCTTCTTCTTAGCTGAGTACGCCAACATCATGCTAATAAACACAATAACAGCTATTCTATTCTTCAACCCCAGTCTACTTAACCTGCCCCAAGAGCTATTCCCCGCCGTACTGGCAACAAAAGTACTATTACTATCAGCAGGATTCTTATGAATTCGAGCCTCCTACCCACGATTCCGATACGACCAACTAATACACCTATTGTGAAAAAACTTCCTCCCTCTCACACTAGCCCTATGCCTATGACACACCAGCATACCAATCTGCTACGCAGGACTACCCCCTTACCTAAGACTAACCCGGAAATGTGCCTGAACTTAAGGGTCACTATGATAAAGTGAACATAGAGGTATACCAACCCTCTCATTTCCTATTACTATTAGAAAAGCAGGAATTGAACCCGCACTAGAGAGATCAAAACCCTCCATACTTCCATTTATATTATTTTCTAGCAGGGTCAGCTAAACAAGCTATCGGGCCCATACCCCGAAAATGATGGTTCAACTCCTTCCCCTGCTAATGAACCCCCAAGCCAAACTAATTTTCACCTTAAGCCTAATACTAGGAACCACTATTACTATCACAAGCAACCACTGGATTATAGCCTGAGCTGGACTCGAGATCAACACCCTATCCATCCTACCACTAATCTCAAAATCCCACCACCCACGAGCCATTGAAGCTGCAACTAAATATTTTATAACCCAAGCAACCGCCTCAGCCCTAGTCCTATTCTCCAGCATAACCAACGCCTGACATACCGGACAATGAGATATCACCCAAATAACACACCCAATTTCATGTCTGATCCTAACCTCAGCCATTGCCATAAAACTAGGAATGGTGCCATTTCACTTCTGATTTCCCGAAGTCCTTCAGGGATCCCCCATTATCACCGGTCTTATCCTCTCCACTATTATAAAACTCCCCCCTATTACACTACTATACATAACATCCCACTCACTAAACCCAACATTGCTGACCTGAATAGCCATTATATCTGCAGCCTTAGGAGGATGAATAGGACTTAACCAAACACAAATCCGAAAAATCTTAGCATTCTCCTCCATCTCCCACCTAGGATGAATAGCTATCATTATCCCATTCAACCCAAAACTCACTATACTAAGCTTCTACCTATACGTATTAATAACCTCAACCATCTTTCTCACCATAAATACGATTAAAGTACTAAAATTGTCAACCCTAATAACCGCATGAATAAAAGCACCATCACTAAATACAATGTTACTACTAGCTCTGCTCTCACTAGCAGGCTTACCCCCTCTAACAGGCTTCCTGCCTAAATGACTTATTATCCAAGAACTAACTAAACAAAGTATAGCCCCAGCAGCAACTATAATCTCGCTACTATCCCTACTCGGACTATTCTTCTACCTACGCCTCGCATACTGTGCAACTATCACACTCCCCCCACACACCACAAACCACATGAAGCTGTGACATACCCACAAACCAACCAACACCCTAACTGCTATCTCAATTGTCATGTCTACTATACTTCTTCCTATCTCCCCCATAATCTCCACCATTTTATAAGAAACTTAGGATTATTTGAAACCGAAGGCCTTCAAAGCCTTAAAAAAGAGTTAAACTCTCTTAGTTTCTGCTAAGACCCGCAGGACACTACCCTACATCTTCTGAATGCAACCCAGACACTTTAATTAAGCTAGGGCCTCACCAACCTACTAGACAGATGGGCTTCGATCCCATAACTCTATAGTTAACAGCTATATGCCCAAACCAACAGGCCTCTGCCTAAAGTCCCGGTGCACATCAACGCACATCGATGAGCTTGCAACCCACCATGAATTTCACTACGGGACCGATAAGAAGAGGAATTGAACCTCTGTAAAAAGGACTACAGCCTAACGCTTATACACTCAGCCATCTTACCCATATTACCCGTGACATTCATTAATCGATGACTATTCTCAACAAACCACAAAGACATCGGTACCCTATATCTAATCTTCGGCGCATGAGCCGGTATAGTAGGTACCTCTCTCAGCCTCCTAATCCGAGCAGAATTAGGACAACCTGGCGCCCTACTTGAAGACGACCAGATCTACAATGTAGTAGTTACAGCCCACGCTTTCGTAATAATCTTCTTCATAGTTATACCAATCATGATCGGAGGATTCGGAAACTGACTAGTCCCCCTAATAATTGGTGCCCCAGACATAGCATTCCCACGGATAAACAACATAAGCTTCTGGTTACTCCCTCCATCATTCCTCCTACTCCTAGCCTCATCCACAGTGGAATCAGGAGTAGGCACCGGATGAACCGTATACCCACCTCTGGCAGGAAACCTAGCCCACGCTGGAGCCTCCGTAGACCTAGCCATTTTCTCCCTCCACCTAGCAGGAATTTCCTCAATCCTAGGTGCAATCAACTTTATCACTACAGCAATCAACATAAAACCCCCTGCCCTGTCACAATACCAAACACCCCTATTTGTCTGATCAGTACTAATCACCGCAGTCCTTCTTCTCCTGTCACTACCCGTACTAGCCGCTGGCATCACAATGCTACTTACAGACCGCAACCTAAACACTACCTTCTTCGACCCCGCCGGAGGAGGAGACCCAGTACTCTACCAGCACCTATTCTGATTCTTCGGACATCCAGAAGTCTACATCCTAATCTTACCAGGATTTGGAATTATCTCACATGTTGTAACCTACTACTCAGGTAAAAAAGAACCATTTGGATACATAGGCATAGTCTGAGCTATGCTCTCTATCGGATTCCTAGGATTCATCGTATGAGCCCACCACATGTTCACAGTCGGAATAGATGTAGATACCCGAGCCTACTTCACATCAGCCACAATAATCATCGCCATCCCAACCGGCATTAAAGTATTCAGCTGACTAGCCACACTGCACGGCGGAATTATCAAATGAGACCCTCCTATACTATGAGCACTAGGATTCATCTTCCTATTCACTATCGGTGGACTAACCGGAATTGTACTAGCAAACTCCTCTCTAGATATCGCCCTACACGACACTTATTACGTAGTAGCCCACTTCCACTACGTCCTATCAATAGGAGCAGTATTCGCAATTCTAGCAGGATTCACGCACTGATTCCCCCTATTTACAGGATACACACTTCACCAAACATGAGCTAAAATCCACTTTGGAGTGATATTCGTAGGTGTTAACCTAACCTTCTTCCCCCAACACTTCCTAGGACTAGCAGGCATGCCACGCCGATACTCAGACTACCCAGATGCCTACACTCTATGAAACACTATCTCTTCAGTAGGGTCATTGATCTCAATAACAGCCGTAATCATATTAATCTTCATCATCTGAGAAGCATTCGCATCCAAACGCAAAGCCTTCCAGCCAGAATTAACAAGCACTAACATTGAATGAATTTACGGCTGCCCTCCCCCATTCCACACCTTCGAAGAACCAGCCTTTGTGCAAGTAAAAACACAAGAAAGGAAGGAATCGAACCCCCATATGTTGGTTTCAAGCCAACCGCATATAAACCACTTATGCTTCTTTCTCCAAAGGGATGTTAGTAAAACAATTACGTAGCCTTGTCAAGACTAAATTACAGGTGAAACTCCTGTACATCCCAACATCCAAATATGGCCAACCACATACAATTTAGCTTCCAAGACGCCTCATCCCCTATTATAGAAGAACTAACACAATTCCACGACCACGCCATGATAGTTGCCCTATCCATTTGCAGCTTAGTCCTATACCTATTAACACTAATACTTACCGGAAAACTAACAGCCAACACAGTCGACGCACAAGCAATCGAATTAGTCTGAACAATCCTACCTGCCATAGTCCTAATCGCACTTGCCTTACCATCATTACGAATCCTGTATCTAATAGACGAAATCAACCAACCGGACCTGACCCTAAAAGCCATCGGCCACCAGTGGTACTGAAGCTATGAGTACACTGACTTTAAAAACCTCACGTTCGACTCCTACATAACACCCACAACAGACCTGCCAAAAGGACACTTTCGACTCCTAGAGGTAGACCACCGTGTAATCGTACCAACAGAATCCACTGTACGAGTTATCGTAACAGCCAATGACGTGCTGCATTCATGAGCTGTCCCAAGCCTAGGAGTAAAAACCGACGCAATCCCAGGGCGCCTAAATCAAACTTCATTCGTAGCCTCACGACCAGGGATTTACTACGGCCAATGCTCAGAAATCTGCGGAGCAAACCATAGCTTCATGCCAATCGTAGTAGAAGCCACCCCTCTAGCTAACTTCGAGAACTGATCTTCCCTAATGTCATCCTAATCATTAAGAAGCTATGAAACAGCACTAGCCTTTTAAGCTAGAGACAGAGGGAGCACGCCCCTCCTTAATGATATGCCACAACTAAACCCCACCCCCTGATTTTTTATCATGCTAATTTCCTGACTAACATTCTCCCTAATCATCCAAGCTAAAATCGCAACATTCTTATCAACAAATCCCCCATCCAACAAAGCACTAACACCTCCAACCACAACCCCCTGAACCTGACCATGAACCTAAGCTTTTTCGACCAATTCTCAAGCCCCTCCCTACTAGGAATCCCACTAATCCTAATTTCAATAACATTCCCAGCCCTTCTACTGCCATCACTAAACAATCGATGAATCACTAACCGACTATCAACACTCCAACTATGACTAGTCAACCTAATCACAAAACAACTGATAACTCCACTAAACAGCAAAGGGCACAAATGAGCCCTAATCCTAACCTCCCTAATAATCTTCCTTCTACTAATCAATCTATTAGGACTTCTACCGTACACCTTCACCCCAACCACACAACTATCAATAAACCTCGCCCTAGCCTTCCCTTTATGACTAGCCACCTTGCTCACCGGACTACGAAACCAGCCATCAGTCTCCCTAGGACATCTTCTACCTGAAGGCACCCCAACACCATTAATCCCAGCCCTCATCATAATTGAAACAACAAGCCTCCTCATCCGACCCCTAGCACTAGGCGTACGGCTAACAGCAAACCTAACAGCGGGACATCTCCTCATCCAACTCATCTCCACAGCCACAGTAACCCTGTTCTCAACAATGCCAACAGTCTCCCTACTAACCCTCGTGGTCCTATTCCTACTAACAATCCTAGAAGTAGCAGTAGCTATAATCCAAGCCTACGTCTTCGTATTACTTCTAAGCCTGTACCTACAAGAAAATATCTAACCACCAATGGCTCACCAAGCACACTCATACCATATAGTAGACCCAAGCCCATGACCAATCCTAGGAGCGGCCGCCGCCCTCCTAACCACCTCAGGCCTAACCATATGATTTCATTACAACACACCATATCTCTTAATCACAGGACTACTCTCCACCATCCTAGTGATATTCCAATGATGACGAGACATCGTACGAGAAAGTACATTCCAAGGTCACCACACTCCAACAGTCCAAAAAGGACTGCGCTACGGCATGGTACTCTTCATTACTTCCGAAGCCTTCTTCTTCCTAGGCTTTTTCTGAGCTTTCTTCCACTCAAGCCTAGCCCCAACCCCAGAGCTCGGAGGACAATGACCGCCCGTCGGAATCAAACCTCTAGATCCAATAGACGTACCTCTACTAAACACCGCCATCCTACTGGCCTCAGGAGTCACCGTTACATGGGCCCACCACAGCATCACAGAAGCCCGACGAAAACAAGCAATTCACGCCCTAACCCTAACAGTCCTTCTAGGATTCTACTTCACCGCCCTACAGGCTATAGAATACTACGAAGCACCCTTCTCCATTGCAGATGGAGTGTACGGATCCACATTCTTCGTTGCCACTGGATTCCACGGATTACACGTAATCATTGGATCAACATTCCTACTGATTTGTCTCCTACGTCTAATCAAGTACCATTTTACATCAAATCACCACTTCGGCTTCGAAGCAGCAGCCTGATACTGGCACTTCGTAGACGTTGTATGACTATTCCTGTACATCTCTATCTACTGATGAGGTTCTTACTCTTCTAGTATACTAAATACAATCGACTTCCAATCCTTAAAATCTGGTTTAAACCCAGAGAAGAGTAATAAACATAATCATATTTATAATTACATTATCCTTGACCCTAAGCATCATCTTAACCGCACTAAACTTCTGACTAGCCCAAATGACCCCAGACTCAGAGAAACTCTCCCCATATGAATGTGGATTCGACCCCCTAGGCTCTGCTCGACTGCCATTCTCCATTCGATTCTTCCTAGTAGCAATCCTATTCCTCCTATTCGACCTAGAAATCGCCCTCCTTCTCCCCCTGCCCTGAGCAACTCAGCTCCAAACCCCTATAAACACATTAGCCTGAACTTTCGCCCTAATCCTACTACTCACTATCGGACTTGTATACGAATGAGCCCAAGGAGGACTAGAATGAGCAGAGTAAACAGAAAGTTAGTCTAATAAAGACAGTTGATTTCGACTCAACAGATTATAGCTCAAACCCTATAACTTTCTTCATGACAACCCTTAACCTAAGCTTCTACTCAGCCTTCACCCTAAGCAGCCTAGGCCTAGCCTTTCATCGCACCCACCTGATCTCAGCTCTACTATGCTTAGAAAGCATAATACTATCAATATATATCGCTTTATCAATATGACCTATCCAAATGCAAGCAGCATCCCCCACTCTTCTACCCATTCTCATGTTAACCTTTTCCGCTTGCGAAGCAGGAACCGGACTAGCACTACTAGTTGCCTCCACACGAACCCACGGCTCAGACCACCTACACAACTTCAACCTACTACAATGCTAAAAATCCTAATACCAACCATCGCATTACTCCCCCTAGCACTATTCTCCCCTCACAAATTCCTATGAACTAACACCACCTCATACAGCCTACTAATCGCCACTATCAGCCTCCAATGACTAACCCCGACATACTACCCAAACAAATACCTAACCCCCTGAACATCAATTGACCAAATCTCCGCCCCCCTACTAGTTCTATCGTGCTGGCTCCTCCCCCTAATACTAATAGCAAGCCAAAACCACCTAGAACAGGAACCTATCATCCGCAAACGAATCTTCATCACAACAGTAATCGCAGTCCAACCATTCATTATCTTAGCCTTCTCATCCTCAGAGCTAATACTATTCTACATCGCATTCGAAGCCACCCTAATCCCAACCCTGGTGCTTATTACCCGATGAGGAAACCAACCCGAACGACTAAATGCCGGAATTTACCTATTATTCTACACACTCGCCAGCTCGCTCCCCTTACTTATCGCCATCCTACACCTACACAACCAAATAGGCACCCTATACTTCCCAATACTCAAACTATCACACCCAACCACATCCTCTTCTTGAACAGAAATAATATCAGCTCTAGCCCTCTTAATAGCCTTCATAGTAAAAGCCCCCCTATACGGCCTACACCTATGACTCCCCAAAGCCCATGTAGAAGCCCCAATCGCAGGGTCCATACTACTAGCCGCCCTACTACTAAAACTAGGAGGATATGGAATCATACGAATAACCATCTTCATAGACCTTACATCCAATAACCTACACTACCCTTTTATCACACTAGCACTGTGAGGGGCCTTAATAACTAGTGCAATCTGCTTACGTCAAATAGATTTAAAATCCCTCATTGCCTACTCATCAGTCAGCCACATGGGACTTGTTATCGCCGCAACCATGATCCAAACTCAATGAGCTTACTCAGGGGCAATAATCCTAATAATTTCACACGGATTGACCTCCTCAATACTATTCTGCCTAGCCAACACCAACTACGAACGCACCCACAGCCGAATCTTATTGCTAACACGAGGTGTACAACCCCTTTTACCCCTCATAGCCATCTGATGACTACTAGCAAACCTAACAAATATAGCGCTACCACCAACAACAAACCTTATAGCAGAGCTAACCATCGTAGTAGCCCTATTCAATTGATCATCACTAACAATCATTCTCACAGGCACAGCAATTCTACTAACAGCCTCATACACCCTATACATACTAATCATAACACAACGAGGCATTCTTCCATCCCACATCACATCAATCCAAAACTCCTCTACACGAGAACATCTACTCATAGCCCTACATATAATTCCAATAGTCCTTCTCATCTTCAAACCTGAACTCATTTCAGGCACCCCCATATGCAAGTATAGTTTAACCAAAACATTAGACTGTGATTCTAAAAATAGAAGTTAAATTCTTCTTACCTGCCGAGGGGGAGGTCCAACCAGCAAGAACTGCTAACTCTTGCGTCTGAGTCTAAAACCTCAGCCCCCTTACTTTCAAAGGATAACAGCAATCTAATGGCCTTAGGAGCCATTCATCCTGGTGCAAATCCAGGTGAAAGTAATGGATCTACCACTAATCCTAACCACCCTAACACTACTCACCCTAGTGACACTATCCACCCCAATCATCCTACCACTTCTACTGCCCAATCCAAACAACAACCCAACAACCATTACTAACGCAGTAAAAACCTCCTTCCTAATAAGCCTAATCCCTATGTCAATCCATATCTACACAGGAACAGAAAGCTTAACCACCTCATGGGAATGAAAATTTATCATAACCTTCAAAATCCCAATCAGCCTAAAAATAGACTTCTACTCCCTAACATTTCTCCCCATCGCCCTGTTCGTGTCATGATCCATCCTACAATTTGCAACATGATACATAGCCTCAGACCCATACATCACCAAATTCTTCTCACACCTCCTACTATTCCTAATTGCTATATTAATCCTAATCGTAGCCAATAACCTATTCGTACTCTTCATCGGATGAGAAGGAGTAGGAATCATGTCCTTCCTACTAATCAGCTGATGACACGGCCGAGCAGAAGCTAATACCTCCGCACTACAAGCCGTATTGTACAACCGAATCGGAGACATCGGACTTATCCTCTGCATAGCATGACTAGCCCACACCTCAAACACCTGAGAACTACAACAACTCTACCATCCAGCCCAAACTCCAACCCTCCCACTCCTAGGACTAATTCTAGCAGCCACAGGCAAATCCGCCCAATTCGGCCTACATCCATGACTTCCAGCTGCCATAGAAGGCCCAACACCAGTATCTGCCCTACTCCACTCCAGCACAATAGTTGTCGCAGGAATCTTCCTCCTAATCCGAACACACCCAATATTTAACACTAACCAAACAGCTCTAACCCTATGCCTATGCCTAGGAGCCCTATCCACACTATTCGCCGCTACATGTGCCCTCACCCAAAACGACATCAAAAAAATCATTGCCTTCTCCACTTCCAGCCAACTAGGCCTAATGATAGTCACCATTGGACTCAACCTTCCACAACTAGCCTTCCTACACATCTCAACCCACGCATTCTTCAAGGCTATATTATTCCTATGCTCGGGGTCAATTATCCACAACCTCAATGGAGAACAGGACATTCGAAAAATAGGAGGACTACAAAAAATATTACCAACAACCACCTCTTGTCTCACCATCGGAAACCTAGCCCTAATAGGAACCCCATTCCTTGCAGGATTCTACTCAAAAGACCAAATCATCGAAAGCCTAAACACTTCCTACTTAAACGCATGAGCCCTCCTACTAACACTACTAGCTACAACATTCACTGCAGTATACACAATCCGTATAACCGTACTAGTACAAACAGGATTCACCCGAATCGCCCCTCTAACCCCAATAAACGAAAACAACCCTGCAGTCACTTCCCCACTAACCCGCCTCGCCCTGGGAAGCATCACTGCAGGCTTCATTATCACCTCTTACATCCCCCCCACAAAAACACCACCAATAACTATGCCACTTTCAATCAAAATTACAGCCCTAGTGGTCACTGCCCTGGGAGTCGCCATCGCACTGGAAATCTCAAAAATATCCCAAACCCTAATCCTCACAAAACAAAGCCGAACCTACAACTTTTCAATCTCCCTAGGATACTTCAACCCACTAACACATCGATTCGGCATAAAAAACCTACTGACAGCAGGCCAAAACATTGCTTCCCACCTCATTGACCTATCCTGATACAAACTACTAGGGCCAGAAGGACTAGCCAACCTACAAACTACAATGACTAAAACTATGACTACTCTCCACTCAGGCCTAATTAAATCCTACCTAGGATCATTCGCCCTATCTATCCTTATTATCCTAATATCAGCACAAAGAAAATTAGACCCAATGGCTCCCAATCTTCGTAAAAACCACCCTCTACTAAAAATCATCAATGACTCCTTAATTGACCTACCAACCCCATCAAACATCTCAACCTGATGAAACTTTGGCTCACTACTAGGACTATGTCTAGTCATACAGATTGTTACAGGCCTGCTCCTAGCCACTCACTACACAGCAGATACCTCACTGGCCTTTGCCTCTGTAGCCCATATATGCCGAGACGTACAATTTGGCTGACTTATCCGGAACCTACATGCAAACGGAGCCTCCTTCTTCTTCATCTGCATCTACCTACACATCGGACGAGGATTCTACTACGGATCGTACCTGAACAAAGAAACTTGAAATATCGGAGTAGTACTACTACTAACACTAATAGCAACAGCTTTTGTAGGTTACGTCCTGCCCTGGGGACAAATATCATTCTGAGGGGCTACAGTAATCACAAACCTATTCTCAGCAATCCCCTACATCGGCCAAACACTTGTAGAATGAGCATGAGGAGGATTCTCGGTAGACAATCCAACCCTAACCCGATTCTTCGCTCTGCATTTCCTTCTTCCATTCGTCATCGCAGGACTAACCCTAGTACATCTAACTCTCCTCCACGAAACTGGATCAAACAACCCACTAGGCATCCCCTCAGACTGCGATAAAATCCCATTTCACCCATACTACTCCACAAAGGACATCCTAGGATTTATTATACTACTTATCGTACTAGCCTCACTTGCACTATTTTCCCCAAACCTCCTAGGAGACCCAGAAAACTTCACACCAGCCAACCCCCTAGCCACCCCGCCGCACATCAAACCTGAATGATACTTTCTCTTCGCCTATGCTATCCTCCGATCAATCCCTAACAAACTAGGAGGGGTACTAGCCCTGGCCGCCTCCGTATTAGTCCTATTCCTAATACCTCTACTCCATACCTCCAAACTACGATCAATGACATTCCGCCCACTATCACAGATCCTATTCTGAACTCTAGTCGCTAACCTACTTGTACTAACCTGAGTAGGAAGCCAACCAGTAGAACACCCATTCATCATCATCGGACAACTAGCCTCACTATCCTACTTCACTATCATCCTAGTTCTATTCCCCCTTGTCTCCATCCTAGAAAACAAAATACTCAAACTTTAAACTAACTCTAATAGTTTATAAAAACATTGGTCTTGTAAGCCAAAGATTGAAGATTACACCCCTTCTTAGAGTTTACCAAACCCACCTAAATTACCCACCTCATCCCTCCACTTCCCCTAAGGACCCCCCCCTTCCCCCCCACGTACTGGTTTTCAGTACTTTCAGGGTATGTATGTCTTTGCATTACACTATTTACCGCATCAGACATGACACTAATGTAGGATAATCCACATACAGCCCAACTTCACAACCACCCTAACTCAAACATTTACGCCCATGAGATAATGTTCGGACCGTGACACCTCCTGCGACATTCATACTTCAGGTACCCTTTAGCCCAAATGATCCTACCTACAGCAAAGCCGCAAGCGTTCCATAAGATCGACCACCGAACTGCCTGTACACAACCCCCTCGAGATATACGAGGAACGTCCAGGACACCTTTGAACCCTCAGAAGCCATAACTGCAGCCCACCTCCTAAAGCCCAATGCTAGTCCTACGCCTGTCAAGCGCTCCCAAGCCAGAGAACCTGGTTATCTATTAATTGTGCTCCTCACGAGAACCGAGCTACTCAACGTTAGCTATGCTTTCGTTTATTGTCTTCAGGGGCATACTTTCCCTCTTACCCTCGAAGCCCTCCTTGCACTTTTGCGCCACCGGTTGTAACTTCAGGACCATAACCTTATTAATCCTTCCTTCTCGCCCTTCACAGATACAGCTGCTGGGGGATGGTCACTCCTCATCCTTTTCGTTATCGCGGCATCTCCCCTCTTTTTCTCTTCTTTTCTTCTGGGGGGATCTTCAATAAGCCCTTCAAAGTGCGTAGCAGGTGATATCTTCCTCTTGACATGTCCATCACATGACCGTCGAACCCATTATGCCCTACTGCTCCAAATGTCATGGCCTAAGGATAAGCCCTACGCAAACTTGACACTGATGCACTTTGACCCCATTCATGAAACCCGCGCTATTTACCGACCAAGCACTGGATAATGAAATGGTCACAGGACATACTTACTTTATTTCCACCTTGCTGGAATTTAGACCTAAACATTCATTTTTCATCCGTTCATTTTTTTATCGTGTAATTTTTCACGCGTTTGACAAAACAACAAACTATATTCTACTACATTTACCAAACCATTACTCCATTCATTGCTTGCACAAACGCAACACGAACACACAAAACGAAAACAGAAACAACTCACATCAGAAAGAAAGGGATCAAACCTCTACCTCCAGCTCCCAAAGCTGATATTCTAAACTAAACTACTTTCTGACCTACCCTGTACTTAAACCGCCCGAATAGCTCCACGGGATAACCCCCGAACAAGCTCCAACACCACAAACAAAGTCAACAGCAGCCCCCACCCACCAACCAAAAACAGCCCAACCCCCCAAGAATAAAACAAAGCCACACCACTAGAATCCAAACGAAATGAAGCTAACCCCCCACTATTAACCGTTCCTCCATCAACCAGAACCTCAAACACCCCACTCGAAACGGACCCTACCACAAAGACTAACCCTAAACCCAACACATAACCAACTACCCCCAAATCGGCCCAAGTCTCAGGATAAGGATCCGCCGCCAACGAAACCGAATAAACAAATACTACCAACATTCCACCCAAATAAACCATAACCAAGACCAAAGAAACAAAAGAAACCCCTAAACTAACCAACCACCCACATCCAGCAACCGACCCAACAACCAAACCAAGAACCCCATAATAAGGAGAAGGATTAGACGCAACCGCCAACCCGCCCAAGACAAAACATAAACTTAAAAATAGAACAAACTTTATCATAAGTTCCAGCTTGGATTCTAACCAAGACCTTCGACCTGAAAAGTCACTGTTGATAAAAATTCAACTACAGGAACACACCCCCTTTTATTCTTTGCCTTCTATCACACACCCACCCCCCCCCCTTCCCCCCCACGTACTGGTTTTCAGTACTTTCAGGGTATGTATGTCTTTGCATTACACTATTTACCGCACCCCCCCCTTCCCCCCCACGTACTGGTTTTCAGTACTTTCAGGGTATGTATGTCTTTGCATTACACTATTTACCGCATCAGACATGACACTAATGTAGGATAATCCACATACAGCCCAACTTCACAACCACCCTAACTCAAACATTTACGCCCATGAGATAATGTTCGGACCGTGACACCTCCTGCGACATTCATACTTCAGGTACCCTTTAGCCCAAATGATCCTACCTACAGCAAAGCCGCAAGCGTTCCATAAGATCGACCACCGAACTGCCTGTACACAACCCCCTCGAGATATACGAGGAACGTCCAGGACACCTTTGAACCCTCAGAAGCCATAACTGCAGCCCACCTCCTAAAGCCCAATGCTAGTCCTACGCCTGTCAAGCGCTCCCAAGCCAGAGAACCTGGTTATCTATTAATTGTGCTCCTCACGAGAACCGAGCTACTCAACGTTAGCTATGCTTTCGTTTATTGTCTTCAGGGGCATACTTTCCCTCTTACCCTCGAAGCCCTCCTTGCACTTTTGCGCCACCGGTTGTAACTTCAGGACCATAACCTTATTAATCCTTCCTTCTCGCCCTTCACAGATACAGCTGCTGGGGGATGGTCACTCCTCATCCTTTTCGTTATCGCGGCATCTCCCCTCTTTTTCTCTTCTTTTCTTCTGGGGGGATCTTCAATAAGCCCTTCAAAGTGCGTAGCAGGTGATATCTTCCTCTTGACATGTCCATCACATGACCGTCGAACCCATTATGCCCTACTGCTCCAAATGTCATGGCCTAAGGATAAGCCCTACGCAAACTTGACACTGATGCACTTTGACCCCATTCATGAAACCCGCGCTATTTACCGACCAAGCACTGGATAATGAAATGGTCACAGGACATACTTACTTTATTTCCACCTTGCTGGAATTTAGACCTAAACATTCATTTTTCATCCGTTCATTTTTTTATCGTGTAATTTTTCACGCGTTTGACAAAACAACAAACTATATTCTACTACATTTACCAAACCATTACTCCATTCATTGCTTGCACAAACGCAACACGAACACACAAAACGAAAACAGAAACAACAAAACAACAAACTATATTCTACTACATTTACCAAACCATTACTCCATTCATTGCTTGCACAAACGCAACACGAACAAAAACAAAAACAAAAACAAAAACAAAAACAAAAACAAAAACAAAAACAAAAACAAAAACAAAAACAAAAACAACAAACGTCTCTGTAGCTTAAACAAAAGCATGACACTGAAGATGTCAAGACGGATGCCACACACACCCAGGGACA